GTGATGTGATGATCAAAAATGAGTGGCAAAACAAGACAGAAATTGGATAGTTATTGTTATAAGAGATCCAATCGTTTGGTCATTAAGGAGCCCATAAGAAAGGATAAAAAGAAACGTCGATTAAAAAAAGATAATTTACAAGATATGATCTATCTGTATCTAATGTATCAATTCAAAATATTGGACCTAAAATAAAAAGATAAATTCTTTTTCTTTATTCCGAAATGTTTTGATATATGAGATGAATCTATTATTTCGATTTGTTACTTGTTTTGTTACTGAATTGAGTTGAGTGGATTTCCATAATACGCATAAAAGACTATTTTTGCGGACAAAAACAGTTTCGTTTTATGGCTGTTCCATATACGTCCACTTTAGCTCGAATGAACGTTCTGAATAAACTTCAGTTAAGTTATGCTATAGAAAAAGAGGATTTTCCCTCCTGATGAGAAAGCATTTATTCTTCAGTTCATTTCAAAATACTTCAATGGGTACACGCAAGAAATAGGCCAATTCAGCAGCTTTTTGTTCAATTTCTCGTGGAGTCAAATTCTCATCAGTACGAGTCAAGGGAATGGCCCCCTGGCCTCTGATTTCCATATAAAGGACACGACGGGCATAAATACCTTCTTTAACTTCTATTCTGATGGACTGAATATCTTTCATAAGGAATCGAAGGAAGATGCGACGATTTTTTCCAGGAAATCCCCAACGAAAAATACACACTATTCCTTCTTTTCTATCGAATCGATCATAACCACTACCTACATTCCACGAGATTGTGCACCACAAATAGGAGCTAATAAAGAGACCTGCGATCCCATAGAAAGACATCACGATCCCTTGTGGAAAAAAAATTATTTGCTGAGACGGAAATAAAGATATCAAATTCCTACCAAGATAACTGGAAGTTCCAACCAATAAGAATCCTAATGAACCTAAAAAAAGGATAAAGGCCCAGCAGAAATTACTTGTTTTTCGAGACCCCGTTATAAGTTCTATCCATATATGTTCTGATCGCCAACTCATACTAGATCCAGTTGCATTTTATTGGAATTGAGAGAATAACCCAAATGAATTTGACTTTACTCTTTGTGTTTCCGAAGTAACTCTCATCAACTAGCACTATTCTGATGTGAACCTTTCGGAGTAATTCATCGAATTGGTTAGATCTAAAATTAGATCTAAAATAATAACATCCCCTTCATATGATCCCCTATCGATATCTACATACATTTAGATACATTGACTTTCCATTTCAGATATCCGCCGATCCTGATCTATTTGAAAATAGTTATAATTCATTTACCCATATATCATGTTTCCGCCTGCATAAGAGCTCTTTCATTTATGTTCGGAGGAAGCCACATCTTATACCATATTCCACTAAATAGATATCTGTGTTGTGATCCAAGTCTAAGTCTTGAAAAAAAAATGGATGAGATTTGGTTCCATCGGATCTAAAAAATCTTGTTTTTTTGAATAGGAAGAGATAAAGAAACCATTGCTATTGCCGGAACTAATAGGCCCACTAAAGGCACCAAAACAGAGGGTAAGTTGAGATCTATCATAGAATGGGTACCTCGATTTTATATTTGTACCTGTTATTCTTATATTGTTATAAAGATATCTTATAATAATTATAATTAGTATATAATTAATTATTCATTATAATTCGTATATAATTATACTATAAGACTATAAGTGAGTATATATATTAATATATAATAATTGAGTATATAATAAGTGCAAAGAATGTAGAACTAAATAAATGGACTTATTCATTTCATCTTTCTACATGAAATATATGTATGATAATCCATTTATTATTCTTCTTTTATTATTATTCTCTTCTCTTATTCTTATCTTCTAATTTGAATTTAATAAAAAAAAAAAGAAATAATTTCTTACAAATTTCCGAAAGATTCGTTAGAATCCGATCCAACAGGGATTATTAGTCAAAATGGGGATTCTCGGTAGATATAGAAAGATGCAAGACTCTATTTGAATTATATTATAATTTTATAATTATTATTATTATATATACATATGGAACATGAAATTCGTTTTATTTGCCTTGCCTAATTTTGAGAAAGGAATAATTCGCTCTTTTATCTTGTTGATAGAGGCTTTCTGATTACTAATCAGGAATATGGGTAAAAAAAAAAGATCTAGAAAAAAAATAATTTTCCGCAACTTTTGATTCTTTCTACAATTAGATCTTATGTCGCCAAAGAAAACTCCATTCTTCTGATTTTTACTTTGATTCCGATAAACTAACTGCTTGTTCGCCACAAATAAAATAATTGAACTTAAAGCTCTAATTGATTGAATTTTTATTTAAAGGAAAGAAAGCGTGGAGCTGAAATAACTCACTCAGAACGCCTTTTAAAGGATTACGTGGTACGATTGGATCGAATAAGCCCTTATGGAATAAATATTCAGCTGCTTGTGAACCTTCAGGTACTGTCTTATTCAACGTTTGTTCAATTACTCTTTT